TTATAATTCATTATAATAATATTAGCAAATTTATAACTATACTCTAAATTAACTCTAATTTATTAGTATGTTATCATTTCTATAATGATAAAAAATTATACGTATATTACATTATATAATTTGTTACTTTGATTTATTACAAATATCCACAATAACTTTATTCGTAATTCAAATACGAATACTAGCCTCAGATTTTTTTTTATTTATGAAAAAACCAAAGCCCCTTATCGGATTTGAACCGATGACTTACGCCTTACCATGGCGTTACTCTACCACTGAGTTAAAAGGGCTCGTTTGATTCAATTCCTGAATAAATTCACTAGCCACTATGAGTTTAGTATATAGACTTATTATAATATATGTACATATAAGACTATATCTTATATTTATAGCGGTTCGTTCAGAAATGAAAAATTTGACTTGTCTGTTAAATTAAATAAAATTCTAGGGGAGGATATACTAGTGAATATAGTTAAAATAAAATGGTTTATTGATATTGGATTTGATAAATAGAAATGCAATGACAATGGATTTTTTTCGATCCTAATTGGAATTGACATCATAACGAAATTTATTTGATTGATACACGTACCTACTAATTTAACAGGGATCCAACATATCTCATTGAATGATTGATAAAGAAATTTGGCGCAGCCTCTGAACTAAATTATGAACTAAATTATTGGCGGAAAAAATCCTATAGAATCGTGAAAGATGGAAAGATCCTCCATCTCGAGTCATACCATCCCATTATATTGACAATTTTTAAAATTGTGCATACTATCAGCATAGTATCCTGGCGGTCGTTCAAGTATGATATGCCCCCATCGTCTAGTGGTCCAGGACATCTCTCTTTCAAGGAGGCAGCGGGGATTCGACTTCCCCTGGGGGTAGGGTACTACGAAAGGAAGTTGATCATGGATTATCAATAAGCCTGGAATTTATTCTTCCTGGGTCGATGCCCGAGCGGTTAATGGGGACGGACTGTAAATTCGTTGGCAATATGTCTACGCTGGTTCAAATCCAGCTCGGCCCAAAAATCCGCCGATCTACACACGAAATGGTATCATATAACCCATTTTGTGCTCTCCAGAAATGCCCGATCCCCAGCACTATTTATTTACTCTATTTTTCCAACAAATTAGGATCTTGATAATGATCTATATTCATATCAGGATCTGTAAGTGTAAAATACAATCGAAGGAAAGGGATAAAGAAAAAACCCTTTTCATTGAAAGAGTAATTATCCCATTTATTTGTCAATAACGAAAGGATTACTAGTAATCCAGGTCGGTCTCACTAAAGCGAAGCGCATACCCATATGATATTATATATATCACTCGCGGCTCTGTTACAACACGCCAATTTGAATCTAAATTCAAAATTGAAGGGGTTAGAATAAGAATAAAATAATAAAAATATGTATACATAATACTTTATTTTATTATTGTATTTACTTGGGATTGTAGTTCAATTGGTCAGAGCACCGCCCTGTCAAGGCGGAAGCTGCGGGTTCGAGCCCCGTCAGTCCCGACGGATCCAATAAAAAAATATATAAACTCCGCTCTCTCTTTTTTGTGAAAGTAAGTCGAATTTCGTTTTTATCATCAATCGGGGAATTTTCATTTCTTTGACTAGTACTGATTCGATTGATGAGCGATAGACATATGTGGATTAGGACAATTATTGGTAGCATCACATTCAGGATTCCAAGAGATACCATACTGTACCGGGTATGGCTTTTTTCGATTACTGCTACTCTGTCGAATAGAGTAGAGTATTTTATGTTTCCCGGAAGTACATATAGAAAGGGAATTTGCATGATATAAAATAACTTAGTTATTGTAATAGAATACTTTCAGGGATCGCTTTTTTATTAGGGGAGCGCTATTTTTTTATTAAGGGGTTTCCTTGAAAGAACAAACTTTATTTATTTTTATATAAAAATAAATAATAATAAATAATTATAGTTAATTTGATGGAATATTAGATTTTTTATACCGAAACTTGTACTCGTCTTTATCATCTTTCTTTTGTTTTCCGAGGAGATTAGATTCGCTCAGTAAAAAAAGAAGTTTCGAACTTAACTCTTTCCCCCCTCCTTTTTTTTATTTATCTTCTATTGTTTGTTGGGGGTTGTTTAGAATCAATGGTAAGTGTACGGGCGGTTCAATGATACTTCATCAGATGGTTGTACAAAAGGGGCAGTAGGTTATATAAAAGAAAGAATAAAAAAGAATGATAAATAAAAAAAAGTAAAATTATTGGTTGGATCAGGAAAAAAAATTGGAGTTCGGTATGGATAAAAGATTGTCCTATGTTATACTATTCAATTCTTGACGATGAGTTGATTTGATAGTGCAGATATTGTTATTCATGATATTGATCCGATTCGATATCATCGAGATGTAATTCATCCCATTGAATTTACAAGCGAAAGATTTATTATCTCTATGGGATTAACTCCCGAGTTATTGCGAATTAAATTAAAGAAAAACGAAACAATGAGATTATGGAAGTAAATATTCTCGCATTTATTGCTACTGCACTGTTTATTCTAGTTCCTACCGCTTTTTTACTTATAATATACGTAAAAACAGTCAGCCAAGGTGATTAATTTGAATTAAACTGGACTTTTTAGTTCTTATCAAGAATTGAAGAGACGAAAGGGATTCAAATTTCGCGTCTTAAATGAACTGGGCAGACTAGAATTCGCCGTATTCTATGAAATAAATACGATAGTATGGTAGAAAGATTCAGATATTTCTTTCTACCATACTATCTACTATTGTTATTGTAGTGTATATAAGGTGTATTGTAATCCGGATTAATTTAATAGAGATCAATCTATAATAGTATCGTCAGATTTCTATATATCGGTATATATATGTATATCAATTATATATTATATATAATGTATATAGTGCCTCCCACCAATTCGATTTCTTTGCTTTATGCACCTGTCTTATATTTCTATTTAATTTGTGTTGATTTCAATCAATTTGAACTAATTGAAAAGCGACTCGTACGATTCTAATTCCCAGATTGCTGATTATTTTCAATATGAATTCCGATCAAAAGAATCAAGGGCCTCTTTGATGGGTATAATAAAAGAAAATTAAAGTAATCTTTTTATTAGCATAGCATTCTGACGAAGAGGTCATTGATCGATCAGTTTCCAGATGATCTATGGAAACTCCTTCGAATTTCGAAAAAAAGGGGGGGGCTAAAGGATTAGTAAACCTCTTTTAACGTTTGAATAGTGCGTTCAATAAAAAGTGAGTTCAATAAAATAAGTACAACATAAATCAAATTTTCAAAATATTAAAACAAACGGGAAGTGCACAATATGCGACTCGCCCAAGACAAGACACTATTTTAGTCTGTGTAGTATCTCGTTAAAGAACTACTATGTCTGTGTTGTTTCCGATAGAAAATGTGTATCTACGTAATTGTAATGTAATAACAGAACTATTTTATTTTTGAATAATAAAAAAGGAACCAAAAAAGTAAAATAAAAAAAGTTCAACTCTTCCTCACGGTCCATATCTAATTTTAGTAAGAGTCGGTTCATCGAAATAGAAAATTGATCAAGAATTAAGTTGGAATAAATTTACTACCATTTGTATTTCTTTTACTTTGTATTCTTTTTACTTTCGAAATACAAACACGTAAATAATTGAAATATTTGTTTGATTGAAAGAATATTCTTCATATATATTATTCATAAACTATATTACTACACTAAAACCCAAGAAAATTTTGAAATGCAGATATTTTTTTATTTCTATTTCAATTTAAAAATTGAATTTTAAATTGAAATAGTGTTGAAAGAGTGAAATTTCAACTAAAAAAAGCTTTTCAGACCTGAACGATTTATAAAAAATTTGATACAGTTTAATTCCTACAACTCAATTACAATTAGTAATACTTCTAGAGTCCACTTCTTCCCCATACTACGAGTGAAAGAGAAAATGTAAAGACTACCATTAAAGCAGCCCAAGCGAGATTTACTATATCCATGTGAATTATGTCCCCTATCTCTATGACGAAATTCTTGAATTATTGTTCACTAATAAATAATAGTGGAATCACTGGCGCAGAGTCAAAAATTCTAACCTAAGATCGTTGATGAAACAATCCAATAAATCCAACTTTAACTTATTAACTTATACTTATAAGGAGTCTTATAAGAATTCTAGTATAATCAGAAAAGATTAAGCACAAGAAAAATATGCGGAGACCCCCTTGGAAGTATCAAAGAAATGCTACTAATATATAGTATGTAGAAATAAGAAAAATAGATTCTTTTTTTGTTGCCCTTCATTAAGTTAAATAAAAAGTATAAAAAAAAAATAGAATATATAGAATATAAGGTAGATCACTACCTAGCCCATACCCTATTTCTTTCCCATTTTCTTTTGATCTAATCCTTAACTTAACGTCTCCTTATTGTCTCTATGAAAGACGCCCTATTATGTTTTTGACTAGAGGTTAACGAAAAAAGAAAACAGGTATATACAAAACAGGTATATACTAAGTAAAAGCCAATTACTCAGTCAATCGAATTAATATTGATTGCGGAGTACGCAAAGACAATATGTATACAAAGTCTCTTATGGCCTTTCCGCAACTAAAATAAAAACGGAATTCGATTTCCGTCCTGCTATCCAATCGAATTCCAAACTCGGCTCGTAGACACTCCATTAGTAATGGAAGGACTCTCAAGATTTATAAGTTTCCTCCGTTGGCTTCCGCCGGAAAAATTTTTCAAATTATAGCAGCAAAATAGAAGGGAGTATCTCAATTCTTTTGGTGATTAGGCGACACCCGGATTTGAACTGGGGAAAAAGGATTTGCAGTCCCCCGCCTTACCGCTCGGCCATGCCGCCAAAACGATACCAAATCAAAATCTATGAAAAAAATCCCCCTTTGTCTTCTTATTTATTGTACTTGTATTTTATTTTGAATCTTAATCCCGTTTTTCTTTTAACTACTTT